ATGAAGAACAGGAACGAAACGAAATAAGGCCTTTCTAGCTCTAGTTTCGGATGAGCTTCTCCCAAGGATGTCTGGTAATAGAATAGGTTGGCTCGCTATAATTAAGACTCCGCTTTTTGCTCCGTCAGTGGAGCGTATGAATTTCCTGGAATGTAGATAGACCAAAAGAGAGACTGAAGGGATAAGAATAGGAATTATAGTACCATTAGAAGAAGGGGCACCTGTGGGAACATCTCTACTGACGAACCATTTCAATAGTACGGGTGCTGCCGTGCCACGAGGCACGACCATGGAAGTAATGAAAAAGAAAAAGTTATGTAGTTGGACCATCTTTTCTAACCGTTCGAGTTTTGCTTCTATAGAGAAGATGAGACGCTCAAAATGAAAGTGTTCGCAACGCATACCGAAAGGGTACCAATGAAGCCGACCATTAATGACTAGTTCGAAGACCAAGAGCGCAAAAAGAATATCATATTAAGGGAGAGGTAATCCCAATTTCAGAGAAGAGGAAAAAAGTCCTCCGTCATAGGCGGCCGAGGGTACCTTCCTAGAGGTTCTTTTTAATTTGAATCAGGTCTCCTCACTTATGTTTATGCTTATGATAATATATGCCGATCCCTAATCTCACAAATAGATTTCGACCCAATCTCCCCTTTGTGAAGCAGATCATGAGTGTATTCCGCCTACATTTGTTAGGTTCTTTGATTCTGTAAGTTTGTCTTGTTTAGATTGCACGAGAGCGCCTTTTTTACTTTATATCAAAAATAGAGATTTAAATAATAGGTAACCTTCATCAATAAACCTTGCATAAGAGATAGATCCTGCTGACTTGAACTGAGCAAGAATTTCATTTGTATTTGAGCGTAAAAGCGAAGGTTGGAAACCTACTGGTTCAGCCAAGAACCAGAAACCGAATGAAGGAAGCGAAGATCAGAGTCAAAATATGCCGTGGAGAAGAGCTTACTTATGAGCGGAAGACGAAGTCGCAGGGGAACCTGTGGCTGGATTGAATCCTTCGCGAATACATGAACCGCTTTAACAAAGAAGCCCTCGAGGTTAATAACCAACTCGATTCTATTTCGTCCTTTGTTCCCCGAAAGAAACCTCCCGGCAAGGCCTAGGAAAGCCCTCATCTCTTTTTCGTGGTCATCGAGCTCGTCGGAGAAATATACCCTCCCTTATTCATCGCTCTTATCGGCTAACGATCATTAGGCGAAGCGGTTGAATCATCGCCGTTCTTAACCGAGCTAAGCATGCCTTTACGCGTGTGCCCGCAGTTTATTGCGGAGAATTGGTTGTTGATTGCGGAGAATCAGTTATTGGCAATTCATTTCTCCCCTAACATGTACTCAATCTCACTTCCACTTGCCTGAATCGGTACCCTTTGATATATGGAAGCGTGAGTTGATGCTTATTATCTTACTTGTGCTTTAGATTTGATTGAATGAAGGTGGACGAAGCATTGGGTTTCGATAATTAGCAGACCTCAGGACATAAAATGAACAGGGATTCGATAAACGAAAGTATGTATACCGTAGGGGACAAGGTGCATGGTCCTACTATTAACCCTGTTGTCACCTTACTTGTTGGATCCTGGTACAAACGATCTAGCCAAATTACCTGTACTCTAGAAGAGTAGCCCCCCGTCATTATCAATGAATTCCCATTTTCCGCTGATGCAGGCAAAGGGATAAAAAACCTACTTTGTTTGTGAAACGTCAAGTCCCGCCTGCTTATGCGTACCTTCGTTAACTGCAAGGGTTGTCGTAGGCTCACTAAAATCTTTTTGAGTGCATGTTTCTCATCTGATCGCCTGCCAGGTTAGCGAATCCCTTCGTTTGAATTCTACGAATTGGCGTGGTGGATTCTCTCTTTGGATTCTCAGAATGTGTGAAAGGAACTCTATTCTTGGCCCTAACGATAAGAGAACGATCAAGCAGAAAGAGCATAAGGAAGGTACAGCCCAACTATGAGGTACATCAGATAAACAACCTTTACTTAACCAACCTATTTTACTGAAGCAACGGCAGGTCATGGAATCTTCTAGAGATTCCCAAAGTTTATTCTTCCTCTCCACGCACAGGCAGATCTTAGGCTTTCTGTTCTTTGGTCGTTTCATTATGCCAGCCAGCTAATCCAGTTAACTGATGCTTTTTAGTAAGCTAAGCTGTTCACCTCAGTAACGCGTGGGAATCTGCCGAACTTATTACAAGAAAACCCCTTCTTTATGTTTACTTCGGGGGTTCTCCTCCATCGGTCAATGTATTCTTACTTACCGAAAAGAAAGACTAGTTAGGTACCGTAGGTAGAGCATATTCCAACACTTCGGATAACCACTTGACATTGGCACCTTGGCCAGGTAGATCCGTCCCACTCTCCGGACCTCACCTCTGCTTTTTTGGAGTACGGGCTGACTCGGAAGGGCAGATAAAACAGAACCTGTCAGTTACGCCTTTAGGGGCCGCCACGTATAGCTTTAGTTTATGCTGTAGCATCGGTTCTTGCTCTGGTTACGAATGACCCAATCTATCTACGGCAACCACCCCTACTTTTAGTAGATGGAGATGCGCACCTAGGAAAGCGCGGAATAGACCTACGTGTCGGCCAGTGCCGGGGCAGAGATAGGGACCATGAAAGCATGGGATTCAATCGAACCTTTTCGGACAATTCCTAACGCAGAAGAGGGATGCTAATAAGCTGACAGCTCAGGCATGGCTTCAATAGCGAAAGAAGTTCTTTCTGATTTGAATCAAGAAAGACAATGAATTTACGAGATCTTGATCCCCTTCACTTGTGAACAACAGGGACCCATTCTGTTGATTGCTTCTCTGCCCCAGCTCTAACAAACTGGTTTTTCTTTCTCACAGAATTAGGGAAATCATTAGATTCTTCTTCCTTCTTTCGGTAACATATACCGAGATAGGCTGGGAAATCCCCCTTCGAAAGACAGGTGGCAACTTGACCTCTAAGTAAGGACAGGAACGCCCGTGCCCAATCAAACACCACAATCATGAAAAGCACCTGAACCGAGACCTAAAGCTAGAGCTGCTACTTCCTTTGAACTACTCCGAGATGGTTTCAAAGAAAAGCTCACTAGCAGAAAAAGGGTTTTGAAGAAGCCGACATTGAATTGACTACCTAAATTGCCAGCCTTTCTTTCAAGATCAAAACAAACAGTACTACTACTCCTATGATTTCATTACTGGGAAAGGAAGTTAAACTCTCAAACTCGGAAAAGAAAAAGATGTAAAGAACAGGCCTGACTGAGGCCGTTGCATTACCTAAAGCCTCCTAGCGAGGAAAGCTAAATATGTTCCTGAGATACCATGGTAGTAAGGCCATGAAGGTCTTCACTTGGTCACCACCTCCTTTGCTGCAGGTGAGAAAGGGCTTTGCTTTCCGCTGGCCTTATTAGTAGTCAGACTGATGATCTACCCGTCTCCGAGGGGTAGACCAGCCGGCAACTCCTAGGCAAAAGATATGCGAACTCCTCCTTAAGCAAGCGCTATGCTTCATCCTCAAAGTCAACGGTTCTAGCCTCCTGAACCGTCATAATGGACTTATAAAAAGCCTCTTCTGCCTTTTGGCCGTTTTACTCATTTCTTTGATTACCTGGGCATAAGACTGCCCGCTCCACCACGTGCATAAACTAATGATCTCATGATAGGCCAAAGCGTGACTGGCCAAACTCTGTGACAGGGATATAAAAAAGGGTGTAATCCCGATTTCTCTAAAGCGCTACAGAACTCAGTGAGTGAAATAATACGGCGATCCAAAATAATGGAATAAAAGACCTAGGAACGAGCAAGGAATCTTTTTAGCCCCAACGACAAATGAACCTAGGTAGGGGCATTTTCGGGGAGTAGCCCGCTTCCCATTACTCAATAGGGCAATTCCTCGCACATCATTAAGGGAGCCATTGAAAGGTGACTAAAACACCAGAAACGGGGACTACCCGAGCTAATGATAGAGGCAAGAACACTTTCCGGCCAAGTCCCATTAATTGATCATAACGATATCGTGGAAATGCTGCACGGACCCATATATATAGGAACAGAAAAAGAATCACCTTGATACTAAACCGGATCGAGCCCGGGATCTTATTTGAAATGGGAAGATCTAGGATAGGCGGCCAACCTCCTGGAGAGAGCGATGTGCATGGACCAGGTGAGTAGGGATGCAGCTCCGTGGACCGCTCGTCGGGCCTGATAGGTGGTGGTATCACACCCTTCTCAAAGGAACCGTACGTGAGACTCTCGCGTCATACGGCTCCGTCCCGGAATCAGGACCCCCTTTCCTTTGACCAACGGGTCCTCAAACCAACCTGTCCTCTCTTCAAACAACCCATCGGCCTCCGACCCAACGTGGTAAAAGCAGATCGCGATTGATCGCTCTTAGAACGCGCTGATACGGCACGCTTTCGCGGGTTCCCTGCGCTCTAATTTGCGCAATGTAGGACTCATAGGTGCGTACACCTAAAAGTCGCCCATGCGGAGAGTGCAGGGAGCCCCGGATGTCTCGGTACTCGTTGAGTATGTCGTGGGGATGAAATCCATCCTCCACCAAGGCAGCTTCTACGTAGCGTTCCACTATCGCTTGAGCGTAGACAGTGGAGGCCATACGTATAAGGTCATCGTCACCTCCGAGATTGAGCACCGAGTACCTGATATGCAGGACGTGGCGCCTATAATCATCGGTAAGTAGAGGCTGGGGCAATACAGGAATAATGATGGGGGCAGGTTCTGGGATTGGCGGCGTCTCGGGTTGAGGAAGAGGAAGAGGCTGCCCTGGTGGACTAAGTGGGGGGGAGGGGTTCCCCGCGTCACAACAGGCTATGACAGGATTTAAAACGCCTCCCGCTATGATCAATATCAACAAAAATAAACAAAGCAGGAAACGAGAGCCAGAGTAAACCCATAAATAAGAACGGCACTTGAATAAAGAAAGAGCGCACGAAAACAGAAGGGAAAGAAGGATACATCTAAGGTCATGATGTAATC